TCTTGTTATACATTTGTTCCAAGCCTCAATCCTCTTTTCGAGATTCATCGATATTGAATCAATCGAACGCACTTCTAACACCTGTTCCACTTTTGGAAGACCTTGCGTTATATCACCAGATCTTGATTTTTCATATATAAATGTAACTAATGTATCTCCTTCGTAAAGGATTTCCCCATAATGTCCATGAACGGTTGCTCCTGGAGTAGCCAAATAAGGCTTAGCTGATCGTATTACCACAGAGTCAACTTGAAGAATTAGAACTTGACCCGATTTTAAATGCGGTCCTTTTTTGGCTATACATACATTTTCACAAAGAAACTGCCCAAGACTAACAATTGTAGATGTCTCTTCACAATAATTGTAATGGATAAAATACCAATTCAAATTGAATGGATTCAAAATAATGTTACTGCATGAATAGGGATTATAAATTTTACCTTTTTCATCCAGTAAATAATATTTAAGTATTTGAAAACTCTGTTTTAAATTGTCAAGTTGCAAATAGTTAGTTAGTAAGATCTGATTATGGGTTATTAAATGGGAAAATAAATCCAAATTAGAAATTGGAAAGCCTGTTCCTAAGGGGCCCAACGAATTACTAATTGGAATTAGGGGGTCCTTTTTGATTGATTCTTTTATTATATTGGGAGATTTTACATCGTTGAATGGACCTATTCGAGAACAATTGGATGATGACAAAATTATCAAAGATTGAGATTCCTTATTTCGATTCAACAACGTATGAATAGTCCCTTGATTTGGATTAACAGATTCTTGAATGGTTGCCTTGGAATAGGAATGAATGGAAGAAAACGGATTGACATTAGCGCGATCTGATCCATTCTCAGAGATCAATCCTGCACCCGACAGATCGTTCCTTTTTCCGGTATACGAAATAGGTGACTTCGCTAAGTCGATTCTTAGAAAATCTCTAATCAAACCATTTGTCCTTATTTCAACAAAGGAAGCACAGGCCTTTTCGATCTTTTTGTCTTGGTCCCAATTCAACACTAAACAAGTCCGAACTAATTGAATACTTGTGTCCCAAATTTCAAGAATTGGGTCGTAATAAAGGATATAATTGACAACTCGAAGTTGTAGATTATCACTTTCCTGCAAGAGATCCGGCGGGAAAAGTCTTCCTAAATTTATACCGTCCGTTTTTTTATATGGGATTACAGGTTGAACCAAAACAAAATATTTTTTTTCATACCTGGAAAGTTTCATTCGTTGGATATAGAGCCAATTTTTCAATTTTTTGTATTCTTTGTAATTTTGTTTTCCCCCTCCTGGTGGTATCAATCGGAATGCCTTATTTGTCTTTCCAGGAAAATGTATATCTCCGGAAAAGATTATCAGTTTAATTTTTTCTGCTTTTTTCTTGATTCGAACCAATCCGGCTACCCGACTTCTTCTATTTAAAGTGATTTGCGTATCTACCCCAATAATACTATTGTGCCGTACCATTATGGACGAAGATTCGGCCAAAATGTGAACTTCCACGGGAATAAAAAAAAATGGATTTACTTCCTTTTGGTATTTTGGCCAAAATACCTTGACTCCTCGATACTCAATCAAATCCTCTTCGTTGACGATTGAATTAAGTTCTCTAGTCTCATATTTAGTAAGTCCCGAGCTCTTTCTTATATATCGAGGATCATCGAAATAAGCAAGAATACTATTTCTACGCAGAATACCATTTCTGGGGATTTCAATTGAGATACCTGAAGAAGGTATTAGTTGGTTCTCGCCTTCTTGAAGCAATTCGAGTGGGCTGATGAATGTATTTCTTCGCCTCTTCGCCAATAAATCAGAATTCCCCTCGAGAATGGCCGGATTACAACGACCAGTACATGTCATTCGATTAAGTTCTGAATAATCGGGAATCCTATCTCCCTTTTGATTTTTACCAGAAAAATACGAACTAAAAAATTTGTGTCTCGCTTGATTATTAGTTACTGAGGGGTTAGAAATATATCTTCGCTTAACAGAAAGAGAATAAGCGTTCATTTGATCTTGATCCTTGTGGATCGAACAGGGTCCTAGACTGGATCTCCAGGGCTCCCCTAATAATATCCATAAATGACTTGTTTTTGGTAAGAGATGAATATTACCATATGTAAATTCAGGTGCATGGTACACATCGGTATTCCAGTGCATTTCGCCCTCTGAGTCAGAATAAATATGTTTTCGAACCTTCTCTTTCAAATTCAAAGTGGATGTTCTCGCGCGAATCTCAGCAATGACTTGTTCTGATTCTACATATTGATCGTTTTGAACTAAAAGAAAACTTTTGGGCGGAATACACACATTGTGTATAATATCTTCACTCTCAATAGTTACATACAAGTCTCTAGAACATAGAAAAGCAGGATGTCCATGACGTGTACGTGTCGGATGAACTAAATCCTCATTGAATTTTATTTTTCCATTAGAAGGGGCTCGCACATGTTCTGCAGTACCCCCTGTGAATACTCCGCCGGTATGAAAAGTTCTTAATGTTAATTGAGTGCCCGGTTCTCCAATAGATTGACCTGCAATAATACCAACAGCTTCTCCCAATTCGACCAGGTCGTCATGAGCTGGACTCCGGCCATAACATAATTGACAAATCCAAGATGTACTCCTACAAGTAAAGGGGGTTCGAATAGAGATTGGTTGTGCTCTAAAAGTGATGAATCTATTGACAAGTCCAATCCCAATATCTTGATTTCTAGTAGCAATGCATCGCGAACCTATATATATATCATCTGCTAATACACGCCCAATTAATGTTTGGATAAAAATCCTGTCCGCCATCATTCCATTTCGAGGACTTACAGAAAAACCTCGAACGGTGCCACAATCTGTTCGACGTACAACAATGTGTTGAACTACTTCAACAAGTCTGCGCGTGAGATATCCTGCATCTGATGTTCGGATAGCGGTATCCACAACTCCTTTACGGGCTCCGTAGCAAGAAATAATATATTCTGTTAAAGAGAGCCCTTCGCGTAAATTGCTTTGAATGGGTAAATCAATCATTTGACCTTGGGGATCCGACATTAATCCTCTCATACCTACTAATTGATGTACCTGAGATGCATTTCCTCTGGCTCCCGAAAAAGACATTATATGAACTGGATTAAAAGGATCGGTCATCCGAAAATTTGGATTCATTTCTTGTCGCAAATATTCACTTGTGGCATACCATATCTCGATCGATTGACGTAATTTTTCTACCGCGTGTACATTCCCATAATGATGGTGTTTTTCCAAAATAAAACTTTGTTGTTCAGCGTCTTGAACTAGCCATCTTTTAGAAGGTATTGTTAAAAGATCATCAATTCCTAATGAAATGGATGCGGCGGTAGCTTGTCGGAAACCCAGAGTCTTTACTTGATCCAGGATATGTGATGTATATCCTATTCCATAGTGATCAATAAATCGACTAATAAGTCGTTTCATGGCAGTTCCGTCTATCACTTTATTGTGAAAGACCTGAGTGGGCCGTTCTGCCATCAGTACCTCCATATTGCGCTGAGTAGAATTTGACAATGGGTTTGAGTCAGTGATTGGAAAACTTCCTTTTCTAGATCTTGATTCACGTATAAATTCCGCAATTATGGTCCTAGTTAACCCGGCGAGACTCGAATTCCCGCGGGTAGCATAGAATTACAACAGCCCTGCCAAAACCCCTGTATGGCTTCTTCTATTTCTCGATAAAGAGAAATATGACCAAGAGTGGTTCGAATATATATATATAAAATTTCCCTTTTTATACTTCTTACTATTAGATAGTGTCCATAAATCTCATAATAGGTACCCAAAGATTCATAGTGAATTTCGATGGGAGCTTCTCTTGCAGCAATAACGCGTTGATCTAGTCGCCACCGCAGCCACAAAGCACTACCTAAATTGATTCGTTTTTGCCGATAAGCGCCAATTGCATCATAGGCATTACAAAAAAAGGGTTCTTTTTTTTTTGTATACTTATAGTTATTATTTTCATTTTGATAGTTTCTACGATTACATGGATTATACCTATTTACACAAATACCGCGACGATTACCACTCGTTAAGACATAGAGTCCACTAAGCATATCTTGAGTTGGTGCAGAAATGGGATCTCCAATAGTTGGAGACAAAAGATTCATATGAGAAAACATAAGTAAACGTGCCTCTGCTTGAGCCTCCAAAGATAAAGGCACATGAACAGCCATTTGATCCCCGTCAAAGTCTGCATTAAAGCCCTTACAAACTAATGGATGTAAACAAATAGCACGCCCCTCCACTAAAACAGGGAGAAATGCCTGTATGCCTAATCTATGCAGAGTAGGCGCTCTATTCAGCAATACAGGATGGTCATCCAGAATTTCCTGAAGTATTTCCCATACAATCGGTTTTTTTTTTCGAATTTGACTCTTAGCAACTCCTATGTTCGAAGCAAGATGTTTTCTAATTAGGTCACGAATTACAAATGCCTGGAAAAGTTCTATTGCTATTTCGCGAGGCAATCCACATCGATGTAAGGAAAGTGAAGGGCCCACGACAATCACTGACCGCCCTGAATAATCGACCCGTTTACCAAGCAGAGTCTCGCGAACTCTTCCTTCTTTGCCTTCAATTACATCTGAAAGCGACTTGTAAACTCTATTATGATCGTCCCTCATTGGTTGTCCGCAGATTCCATTATCAAGAAGTGCATCCACGGCTTCTTGTAGCAATTTTTCCTGAGATATTATTAATTCTTCTGGCGTAGCTATACTTGTTGTTAATAGATCTGTAAGAGTATTATTCCGATAGATAATTCTTCTATAGATTTCATTAATATCCGAGGTCACTAGTTTATCCTCATCTATATGATAGATTGGTCTCAACTCAGGAGGAAGAACTGGTAATAGACACAAAACCATCCATTTTGGTTCTATATTTGTTCGAATAAAATGCTTAGCCAATTCCATGCGTCTAAGCAAAAAATCTTTTCTTCTTCCAACTTTTCGATCTTCCCATTCGTT